TTGAAGGAGTGGAATAGAGAAATGCATGTTAAATGCACCTATAATGGTGTTCAATTATCAGAAACAGAATTTCCGAAAAACTGGTTAACAGATGGTATTCAGATAAAAATCCTATTTCCTTTCTGTCTGAAACCCTGGCGCAAATCCAAACTACGATCCCATCATAGAGATCCAATCCAAAAGAAAGGGAAAACAGAAAATTTTTGTTTTTTAACAATCTGGGGAAAGGAAACCGAACTACCTTTTGGTTCTGCCCGACAACAACCTTCCTTTTTTGAACCTATTTATAATGAATTCGAAAAAAAAAAGATAAAAGTGAAAAAAAAATGTTTTCTAGTTCTAAGAGTTTTCAAAAAAAAAACAAAACAGTTTAGAAAGGTCTCAAAAGAAAAAACAAGATGGATTATCAAAACGATTCTATTTTTAAAAAGAAAAATAAAAGAGTTTGCAAACGTAAATCCAATTTTTTTATTTGTATTGAAGAAAGTATATGAACCGAATGAAAATGGAAAAGATTCCATAATCATAAGCAGTAATAAAATTGTTCCTAAATCGACATCGACCATTCGAATTAGATTCATGGATTGGGCAAATTATTCACTGACAGAAAAAAAAAAGAAAGATCTGTCCGATAGAACAACCCTAATCAGAAATCAAATAGAAAGGGGTGCAAAAGACAAAAGAAAAATATTTCTAACTCCGGATATAAATATTAGTCCTAACGATACAAGTTGTGGTGATAAAAGATCGGAATCGCAGAAACATATTTGGCAGATATCAAAAGGAAAAAGTAACAGATTCATATTCATACGCAAATGGCACTATTTTTTTACATTTCTCGACGAAAGAATATACATACATATTTTTCTATATACTGTTAATGTTTCTAGAGTCAACGTACAACTTTTCCTTGAATCAACAAAAAAGATTATCGATAAATACATTCACAAAGAAGGGATTGATGAAATCAATCAAAAAAAAATGCACTTTATTTCGACTATAAAAAAGTCTATTTCTAATATTAGTAAAAATAAATCAAAGATTTCTGGTGACCTATATTCCTTTTCACAAGCATCTGTATTTTACAAATTATCACAAATCCAAGCTATTAATAAGAAGTATCATTTGAGATCTCTACTTCAATATCGCGAAGCATATCTTATTCTTAAGGATAGAATCCGGAATTTTTTTGGAACACGAAGAATATTAGATTCCAAATCAAGGCATAAAAAACTTCCGAATTCTGGAATGAATGAGTGGAAAAACTGGTTAAGGGGTCATTATCAATACAATTTATCTCAGGCTAGGTGGTCTAAATTAGTACCGCAAAAATGGCGAACTAGGGTCAATCGGCGTCGTACGATTCAAAATAAAGACTCAAAAAAGAATTCATATGAAAAAGCCCAATTCATTCATTACGAGAAAAAAAATGATTATGAAGTGAATTCATTGACGATAAAAAAAGAAAAATTAAAAAAAAACTACAGATATGATCTTTTTTCATATAAATATATTAATTATGGGGATAGGAAAGACTCATATATTTATCCATCCTCATTACAAGTAAACGAGGACCGAGAGATTCCATATAATTACAACACACCTAAAATTGAACCATTTTATGTACTGGGGGATATATGTATTAGTGATTATCTAGGAGAAGAGTCTATTATTGGTACGGGTAAAAGTACGGATAGAAAATATTTGGAGTGGAAAATTTTCGATTTATTTCTTAGAAAGAATATCGATATTGAGTCCTGGATCGATACGGATACCGGGACCAACCTTAATAAAATGACTAAGACCGAGACTGATTATTATCAAATGATTGATAAGAAAGATCTTTTCTATCTCACGATTCATCAAGAAATCAACCCACCCAATCAAAAAAAAAAGTTTTTTTTGATGGGAATGAATAAAGAAATGCTATATCGCCCCATATTAAATACGAAATCTTGGTTCTTCTCAGAATTTGTGCCACTTTATGATGCATATAAGATCAAACCGTGGATTATACCAATCAAATTACTTCTTTTGATTTTTAATGGAAATGAAAACATTAGTGAAAACAAAAACATTAATGAAAATCAAAAAAAGGATCTTCGTATATCATCTAATCAAAAAGAATATCTTGAATTAAAGAATCGAAATCAAGAAGAAAAAGAACAGCTCGGCCACGGAAATATTGGCTCAGACGCACGAAAACGACAAAAAGATTTTGAAAAGGATTACACGGAATCGGACATTCAAAAACGTGAAAAGAAAGGACAACCCGAGAGTAACAAGAAAGCAAAACAAGAGTTATTCCTGAAAAAATATTTGCTTTTTCAATTGAGATGGGATGATCTTTTGAATAACAGAATTTTCAATAATGTTAAGGTATATTGTTTCCTGCTTAGACTAATAAATGCAAAGGAAATTGCTATATCCTCTATTCAAGGAGGAGAAATGCACCTGGATGTAATGTTAATTCAGACGAATCCAACTCTTCCAGAATTGATAAAAAAGGGAATATTGATTCTTGAACCAGTACGTCTGTCTATAAAATGGGATAGACAATTTATTATGTATCAAACCATAGGTATCTCATTGGTCCATAATAATAAATGCCAAACTAATGGAAGATATCGAGAAAAAAGATATGTTGATGAGAATTATTTCAATGGATCCATTGTACAACATAAAAAGATGCTTGTGAATAGAGACGAAAATCATTATGATTTGCTTGTTCCTGAAAATATTCTATCCCCTAGGCGTCGTAGAGAATTGAGAATTCTAATTTGTTTAAATTCCGGAAATAGGAATGCTATGGATAGAAATCCGGTATTTTTCAATGACAACAATGTAAGGAACTGGGGACAATTTTTGGATGAGGACAAGCATATTGATACAGATATAAATAAATTCATTCAATTCAAATTGTTTCTTTGGCCCAATTATCGATTAGAGGATTTAGCTTGTATGAATCGCTACTGGTTTGATACCAATAATGGCAGCCGTTTCAGTATGTCAAGGATACATATGTATCCACGATTCGGAATTAGTTGATGGTTGGTACATTTCCTATATATCAGGTGTCGGATTTGGATTGAATCTAGAAATGATTTGGCAGAATCTTCTTAGGTCAAAATAATTTTCTTTTGTGGGTACAAAAATTGCCCTTCTATCGAATCAAATTACAAATTGTACTTACAATTCATTTGAATTTAATTTTGATTTGATTTGATAGAATATAGAATAAAGTAATATATGAATAAATCCAGATTATTGGGTATATCAGATCAAAATAACTGGCATTATTATTATTCCTGATTGGTAAAATCCATATCTGTGGAAAAAAAAAAAAAGAGAGAAATTTTATTTTTATGGTTATGGTAAAAAATTCATTCATCTCAGTTATTCCGAAAGAAGAAAAAAACAAAGGGTCTGTTGAATTTCAAGTAATCAGTTTCACCAATAAGATACAGAGACTTACTTCACATTTTGAATTGCACAGAAAAGATTATTTATCTCAGATAGGTTTGCGGAAAATTCTGGGAAAACGTCAACGACTGCTGGCTTATTTGTCAAAGAAAAATAGAGTGCGTTATAAAAAATTAATCGATCAATTAGATATTCGGGAACCAAAAACTCGTTAATTTGAAGATTATTTGAATTCTTTGGTTTATTAGATCTTGAATTTTGATGAACCTCATTTATTTCCTTTTCGGCAATTCATAGAATAATGGATCGGAGAAGAAAACATATGAATGTACCGGCTACAAGAAAAGACCTCATGATAGTTAATATGGGTCCTCACCACCCATCAATGCATGGTGTTCTTCGACTTATCGTTACTCTAGATGGTGAAGATGTTATTGACTGCGAACCCGTATTGGGTTATTTACACAGAGGGATGGAAAAAATTGCGGAAAACCGAACAATTATACAATATCTTCCTTATGTAACACGTTGGGATTATTTAGCTACTATGTTCACAGAGGCAATAACGGTAAATGCACCAGAACAATTAGGAAATATTCAAGTACCCAAAAGAGCCAGCTATATCAGAGTAATTATGCTGGAGCTGAGTCGTATAGCTTCTCATTTATTATGGCTTGGACCTTTTATGGCAGATATCGGTTCACAGACTCCCTTCTTCTATATTTTCAGAGAAAGGGAATTGCTATATGACCTATTCGAAGCTGCCACAGGTATGCGAATGATGCATAATTATTTCCGTATCGGGGGAGTCGCTGCTGATCTACCTCATGGCTGGATAGATAAATGTTTGGATTTCTGCGATTATTCTTTAACAGGAATTGTTGAATATCAAAAGCTTATTACGCAAAATCCCATTTTTTTGGAACGAGTTGAAGGGGTGGGCATTATTGGTGGGGAGGAAGCAATAAATTGGGGTTTATCGGGACCAATGCTACGAGCTTCCGGAATCCAATGGGATCTTCGTAAAGTTGATCATTATGAGTGTTACGATGAATTCGATTGGGAAGTCCAGTGGCAAAAAGAAGGAGACTCATTAGCTCGTTATTTAGTACGAATCAATGAAATGACGGAATCCATAAAAATTATTCAACAGGCTCTAGAAGGAATTCCGGGGGGGCCCTATGAGAACTTAGAAGTTCGACGCTTTGATAGAGCAAGTGATTCCGAATGGAATGGTTTTGAATATCGATTCATTAGTAAAAAGCCTTCTCCCACTTTTGAATTGTCGAAACAAGAACTTTATGTGAGAGTCGAAGCCCCAAAGGGAGAATTGGGAATTTTTCTGATAGGGGATAATAGTGTTTTTCCCTGGAGATGGAAAATTCGTCCACCTGGTTTCATCAATTTGCAAATTCTTCCTCAGCTAGTTAAAAGAATGAAATTGGCGGATATCATGACGATACTAGGTAGTATAGATATCATTATGGGAGAAGTTGATCGTTGAAATGATAATTGATACGACAGAAGTACAAGCTATCAATTCTTTTTCCAGATCGGAATCCTTAAAAGAGGTCTATGACCTCTTATGGCTGCTTGTCCCTATTTTTACTCCTGTATCGGGAATCACAATAGGCGTACTCGTGATTGTGTGGTTAGAAAGAGAAATATCTGCAGGGATACAACAACGTATCGGGCCTGAATATGCCGGCCCCTTGGGAATTCTTCAAGCTCTAGCAGATGGGACCAAACTACTTTTGAAAGAGGATCTTCTCCCATCTAGAGGAGATGTTCGTTTATTCAGTATGGGGCCATCTATAGCGGTCATATCAATTCTACTAAGCTATTTAGTAATTCCTTTTGGCTATCGCCTTGTTCTAGCCGATCTCAGTATAGGCGTTTTTTTATGGATCGCTATTTCCAGTATTGCTCCTATTGGACTTCTTATGTCAGGATATGGATCGAATAATAAATATTCCTTTTCAGGTGGTCTACGAGCTGCTGCTCAATCTATTAGTTATGAAATACCATTAACTCCGTGTGTGTTATCAATATCTCTACGTGTGATTCGTTGGAACATGAACCTTTACCCCTTTCCTGGAAATAAAGGAAAGGGGTTGGATGTGTTGAATAGATACCTTTCTCTTTTTATTCATCATTCAGGTCGATGAGTTAAACCAGATAGTTATATGAGTGAAACAAAACAGCTTATGAATTTGCAGTAAGAAGATTGATTCTCATTCCCTATGTACGAGAGTAAAGTGGAAGTAAACATAAGCGGTCGAAACTGTTTACCCCAAGATTGGTTGATTAGTCATCATGACTTGAAGCGGGTGCAAAAGATCAACTGTATGGAGTTTCTACTATTGTATAGTATGTTGTTGTATGTTGTGTATGTTGTATGTATTACCATACCGGGGATCAATCAAAAATGAGTGGACGGTTAGGAACACAAAGGTACACAAAGGATTAGTGATGAAGATAATGTAAGGTATCCAAAGGGATATTTCTGCATAACATAAAAGGAATCATAATGAGGGCTTTAAGTTCGTAGAAATGATCAAGCAGTACTTCCTCACGATTCCGATCCAGAGTATGCTTCTATCCACTGATTAAATAAATGACTGTCGAGAACGAAGTAATCCTTTGATTTGATTTTTTAGAAACCCCCTTCTGAGTGAGAAAGAAGAACAGGAACGAAAGAAATGGAATGCAATAGGAAAACTGAATAATAAGAGATCTTTGTTTATTCTTTCTTTCCTCAATCCTATCCATATTTATACGGATAGAATTCTTATAATGATTTATCAACTATAACTCATGAATTAGTGTCTAATTCTTTTTCGTACGAAAAGTATGGGTCGAAATATCTATTGAAACAACGAGTATTTTATTGAAGGATTAAGTTATTACTGAACTAAAAGAATTCTAAGTCTAATTAGAAAATAAAGGATGAGATCAATTCGGAAGCGCTTTTTTTTTTATTATGGCGGACGGAATTCCATTGGTCTAATTCGGGACTCTTCGATACATCTTTACTCTAATCTACACTACAAACATGCCGAGGTAATAATGAACCAGTCCTTAGATTTATTTGTGGCCATCGAGGAGCCGTATGAAGCTGAGGTCTCATGTGCGGTTCTGGAATAGCGATGGGAATAGTGATGTTATCATCGACTATGATTATCTAACAGTTCAAGTACAGTTGATATAGTTGAGGCACAGTCAAAATATGGGTTTTGGGGGTGGAATCTGTGGCGTCAACCTATAGGGTTTATAGTTTTTCTAATTTCTTCCCTAGCGGAATGTGAAAGATTACCTTTTGATTTACCAGAAGCAGAGGAGGAATTAGTAGCAGGTTATCAAACCGAATATTCAGGTATTAAATCTGGTTTATTTTACGTTGCTTCTTACCTAAATCTACTAGTTTCTTCATTATTTGTAACAGTTCTTTACTTGGGCGGGTGGAATTTCTCTATTCCGTACATATTCATTTCTGAACCTTTTGGAATAAATAAAACAGGTGGAGTCTTTGGAATGACAATTGGTATCCTTATTACATTAGCTAAAGCTTATTTGTTCCTGTTCATTCCTATCACAACAAGATGGACTTTACCTAGGATGAGAATGGACCAGCTATTAAACCTTGGGTGGAAATTTCTTTTACCTATTTCTCTAGGTAATCTATTATTAACAACTTCTTCCCAACTCGTTTCGCTATAACAAAATATGATATTCTAGATTCATAACCTATCTAGAGCAAGAGAAAGAAACATCAAACTATTCATGGATATCCACGATATGTTCCCTATGGTGACTGGGTTCATGAATTATGGTCAACAGACAATACGAGCTGCAAGGTATATTGGTCAAAGTTTCATGATTACCTTATCTCACGTGAATCGTTTACCTGTGACTATTCAATATCCTTATGAAAAGTCGATCACATCGGAGCGTTTTCGTGGTCGAATCCATTTTGAATTTGATAAATGCATTGCTTGTGAAGTATGTGTTCGGGTATGCCCCATAGATCTACCCGTTGTTCATTGGAGATTGGAAACGGATATTAGAAAGAAACGATTGCTTAATTATAGTATTGATTTTGGAATCTGTATATTTTGTGGTAATTGTGTCGAGTATTGTCCAACAAACTGTTTATCAATGACTGAAGAATATGAACTTTCTACTTATGATCGTCACGAATTGAATTATAATCAAATTGCTTTGGGCCGGTTACCAATGTCAGTAATTGGAGATTACACAATTCGAACAATTACGAATTCGACTCCAATCAAAATAATCAGGGGTAAACCTCTTGATTCAAAAACGATTACCAATTACTAAGATTCCGTTTTGATTTAAAGTAAAGGAGTGAGGCTTCTTTCATTTTGCTAGGTCAGTAAATAACTATTGATTGGTGAGAATCAAGGCTTGATTTTGATTTAGAATGGATTCATAGATCTGTGATGATTTCAAAATATACAATTTCGAACTACTCTTTCAGATACAGTAGCGGGATTGATCCAATAACTGTATCTATATAAATCTACACCCCTTTAGGATTCAATTAGGAACGTATCATATACAAGAAAAAAATAAGGTAACCTCTTTTTTCTTGGGTCGGTTAGTAAGTTTATGAAATATTTCGATTTATTTATCTCTTTTTTTACACATAATGGATTTACCTGGACCAATACATGATATTCTTTTAGTATTTCTGGGATCAGGTCTTATATTAGGGGGTCTGGGGGTGGTCTTACTTACCAACCCAATTTATTCTGCTTTTTCATTGGGACTGGTTCTTGTTTGTATATCCTTATTCCATATTCCATCTAACTCCTATTTTGTAGCTGCTGCACAGCTCCTTATTTACGTAGGAGCTGTAAATGTTTTAATCCTATTTGCTGTGATGTTCATGAATGGTTCAGAATATTACAAAGATTTCTATCTTTGGACCGTTGGGGATGGGGTCACTTCACTGGTTTGTACAAGTATTCTTTTTTCACTAATTACTACTATCTCGGATACGTCGTGGTACGGGATTGTTTGGACTACAAGATCAAATCAGATTATAGAGCAGGACCTAACAAGTAACGTTCAACAAATTGGGATTCATTTATCAACAGATTTTTACCTTCCATTTGAACTCATTTCTATAATTCTTTTAGTTGCTTTGATAGGTGCAATTGCTATGGCCCGGCAGTAAAGTAATTAAGTAATAAATACTTAGATCCAAAATAAAATAAATAAAGTCTTGTTTTGTTCTATGTTATCACATCCATTTTCCTTCAGTTCCATTTTCATATTCTATTGTTCATATATGAAATTGAAAGGGGTTTAGTTCGATCCATTACTAATACCTTACTTTGTTTCGTACTTCATTTATATTCTAATCAAATCGGTGAAATTGTTGTTCATATTGAAATGAATCAAAATTGATGAGGGGTTGGTCAATGATGACCGAACATGTACTTATTTTGAGTGCCTATTTATTTTCTATCGGTATTTATGGATTGATCACAAGTCGAAACATGGTTAGAGCACTTATGTGTCTTGAACTTATACTGAATGCGGTTAATATAAATCTCGTAACATTTTCTGATTTGTTTGATAGTCGTCAATTAAAAGGAGATATTTTCTCGATTTTTGTTATAGCTATTGCAGCCGCTGAAGCAGCTATTGGGCCGGCTATTGTTTCATCGATCCATCGTAACAGAAAATCAACTCGTATCAATCAATCGAATTTGTTGAATAAATAGTATTAATGATATAAATAAAGACAGATATCCACAAAATATTCACTAATTTAGAACTAGCATGTATGATTCGTATGACCATGCTTGTTGAAACGTAAGAAATCAAAGTATCTTGGCCCTTGCTCATGAACAGATCCAGAAATAGATTGATTATCAAAAAAGTTCTGGTAAACCACTGATTCGTCTGGCGTCTACAACATAATATATATAATTCAATTACTAATGAAGCCAGATCGAAAATTCATAAAGTTCAAAAAATTTATAGATCCAATGTCGCATTCAGTAAAGATTTATGATACATGTATAGGGTGTACTCAATGTGTACGAGCCTGCCCCACAGATGTATTGGAAATGATACCTTGGGACGGATGTAAAGCTAAACAAATTGCTTCTGCTCCAAGAACAGAGGACTGTGTAGGTTGTAAGAGATGTGAATCCGCTTGTCCAACGGATTTCTTGAGTGTTCGGGTTTACTTATGGCATGAGACAACTCGCAGCATGGGTCTAGCTTATTGATACGTTCTAGAAAAATCCACTTGAATCCATTTGATTCCTCTTTACCGACAAAAACCCGTACTCGAGAAATTATTCCGAGCGCGGGTTTTTCTGGTCAAAGTCTATCTTGTCTTTACCACGAGTTATTTTCCTTGGTTAACAATAATTGTTGTTTTGCCGATATCCGCGGGTTCGTCAATTTTCTTTCTCCCTCGTAGAGGGAATAAAAATAAGGTGGTTCGGTGGTATACTATTTGTATATGCTTATTAGAACTCCTTCTAACGACCTATGCGTTCTGTTATCATTTCCAATTGGACGATCCATTAAT